TTAAAAATAAGCTAAATTAAGCTTTTGGGCTCATACCTCAAATATAAAGATTATTCTTTTTTTTAAAAATAAAGTGCCTGATTAAAGGATTATTCTGATAGGATAAATTAAGTAAATTTTTACCTTTATTATATTTTATAGAATTAAACTATATCCTATAATATCAAAAATTATCGTGCCCCTTACACTAAAATATATTTTAATAAATAAATATTTAATATTTATTATTGATTTTTAATCATATTTTTAATTACCCTCATAATTAACTCTAATAAAATATTTTTTTATTTTATTTTATTTTTTAGTACTTTAATCTCTATTTCATCCACATCTTGATTTGGTTGTTGAATTGGATTAGAAATTAACCTCTTAAGATTTATCCCTCTAATTTCTAGACCTAACAATATAGTTTCTTCTGAAGCGTCATTAAAATATTTTCTTATTCAATCTATTGCCTCTATTAATTTTTTATTTTGTATTATTATAAAAATAATTATTTTTCAAAATTTTGAAATTAATAATTTAATAGCTATTTTAATTAATTCCTCCCTCTTAATGAAAATAGGGGCTAGTCCCTTTCATTTTTGATTTCCTAATGTTGTAGAAGGCTTATCTTGATTAAATAATTATATTTTAATAACATGACAAAAAATTACCCCCATAATTCTTTTGTCATATTTTTTTTATAACAATTTTATTATATTTATTTTTATTTTAAATTCAATTATTGGGGCTCTTGGGGGATTAAATCAGACTTCTTTACGCAAACTTATAGCTTTTTCCTCAATTAATAATTTAGGTTGAATATTAGCTTCCATTTCTATTAGAGAAAATTTATGAATTTTTTACTTATCTTTTTATTCTTTTTTAATTTCTCTTATATGTGCCTTATTTTATTTAATAAATGTATATTTTATTAATCAATTATTTATTTTTAATGTTAATTATTCTATTAAACTTTTTTTTTTTATTAACTTTTTATCTTTAGGGGGGCTTCCTCCTTTTATTGGATTTTTTCCTAAATGAATTATTATTAATTTTTTATTAATTAATAAATTATTTATTATTACTTTTATTTTTATTATAATAAGATTAATTATATTATTTTTTTATATTCGAATTATTTATTCATCATTTATATTTAATTATATAAAATTAAAATGAATTAAATTATTTCTTAAAAATAAATATATTAATATTCTTAATATTATCTCATTTATTTCATTATTAGGTATAATTTTTAGAACTTTTTTTTTTATATAAAAGGTTTTAAGTTAAATTAAACTAATAATCTTCAAAATTATTTATAAAGAATTATTCTTTAAGCCTTAATAATAAACTTATCCCTTAAAATTTGCAATTTTATATCATTTTTAAACTTGACTATAAAGCTAATTTAATAAAAAAGAAAACCTCTTATAAATAAATTTACAATTTATCGCCTATATTTCAGCCATTTTATTTTGCGAAAATGACTTTTTTCCACAAATCATAAGGATATTGGAACTTTATATTTTATTTTTGGAATTTGATCTGGTATAGTTGGTACTTCTTTAAGTCTTTTAATTCGAGCTGAATTAGGTAATCCTGGATCTTTAATTGGTGATGATCAAATTTATAATACTATTGTAACAGCTCATGCTTTTATTATAATTTTTTTTATAGTAATACCTATTATAATTGGGGGATTTGGTAATTGATTGGTCCCCCTAATATTAGGAGCTCCTGATATAGCTTTCCCCCGAATAAATAATATAAGATTTTGATTATTACCCCCCTCTTTAACTCTTCTTATTTCTAGAAGTATTGTAGAAAATGGGGCAGGTACTGGTTGAACTGTTTATCCCCCTTTATCCTCTAATATCGCCCATGGTGGAAGTTCTGTAGATTTAGCTATTTTTTCTCTTCATTTAGCAGGAATCTCTTCTATTTTAGGTGCTGTTAATTTTATTACTACTATTATTAATATAAAATTAAATAATCTTTCATTTGATCAAATACCTTTATTTGTGTGATCTGTGGGTATTACTGCTTTATTATTACTTTTATCTTTACCTGTATTAGCTGGAGCTATTACTATATTACTTACTGATCGTAATTTAAATACTTCTTTTTTTGACCCTGCAGGAGGAGGAGATCCTATTCTTTACCAACATTTATTTTGATTTTTTGGTCATCCAGAAGTGTATATTTTAATTTTACCCGGATTTGGAATAATTTCACATATTATTTCTCAAGAAAGTGGTAAAAAAGAAACATTTGGGTCTTTAGGAATAATTTATGCTATAATAGCAATTGGGTTATTAGGATTTGTTGTTTGAGCTCATCATATATTTACAGTTGGTATAGATATTGATACTCGAGCTTATTTTACTTCTGCAACAATAATTATTGCAGTACCTACAGGTATTAAAATTTTTAGTTGATTAGCAACTCTCCATGGAACACAAATTAATTATAGACCATCTATATTATGAAGATTAGGGTTTGTATTTTTATTTACAGTAGGAGGTTTAACTGGTGTAATTTTAGCCAATTCTTCTATTGATGTAAGTCTTCATGATACATATTATGTTGTTGCACATTTTCATTATGTTCTTTCTATAGGGGCTGTATTTGCTATTATAGGAGGATTTATCCATTGATACCCCCTATTTTCAGGTCTTCATATAAATTCTTTCTTATTAAAAATTCAATTTTTTACTATATTTATTGGTGTAAATCTTACTTTTTTCCCTCAACATTTTTTAGGATTAGCAGGAATACCTCGACGATATTCAGATTATCCTGATGCTTATATTTCTTGAAATATTATTTCTTCTTTAGGATCTTATATTTCCTTATTAGCAACTATATTTATAGTTATTATTGTATGAGAATCAATAGTTAACCAACGAATTATTTTATTCACATTAAATTTATCTTCTTCTATTGAATGATATCAAAATCTTCCTCCTGCAGAACATTCTTATAATGAACTTCCTATTTTAAGAAACTTCTAATATGGCAGATCATATGTAATGGATTTAAACCCCATTTATAAAGGATTATCCTTTTTTTAGAAATTGCAACCTGATCTAATCTTAATTTACAAAATAGAGCTTCCCCCTTAATAGAACAAATCATCTTTTTTCATGACCACACTTTAATCATTCTACTAATAATTACTATTTTAGTAGGATATATTATATTCAATTTATTTTTTAATAAATTTATTAATCGACTTTTATTAGAAGGGCAAATAATTGAACTGATTTGAACTATTTTACCTGCTATTACTTTAATTTTTATTGCAATTCCCTCTCTTCGCTTATTATATTTATTAGATGAATTAAATAATCCTTTAATTACCTTAAAATCTATTGGTCATCAATGATATTGAAGTTATGAATACTCCGATTTTAATAATGTAGAATTTGATTCATATATAACCCCAGTTATTACCATAACCCCTAATAATTTTCGACTATTAGATGTAGATAATCGAATTATTTTACCAATAAATAATCAAATTCGAATTATAGTGACAGCTACTGATGTAATTCATTCCTGAACTGTTCCTGCTTTAGGGGTTAAAGTTGATGCTAATCCAGGTCGATTAAATCAAACTAATTTTTTTATTAATCGCCCAGGTATTTTTTATGGGCAATGTTCAGAAATTTGTGGTGCAAATCATAGTTTTATACCTATTGTTATCGAAAGTATTTCAATTAAAAACTTTATTAATTGAATTAATAATTATTCTTCATTAGATGGCTGAAAGTAAGTATTGGTCTCTTAAACCACATTATAGTAATTTAACATTTACTTCTAATGACTTTAAAGAATTAGTTAAACTTATAACATAAATATGTCAAATTTAAATTAATATCTTACATATTATTCTTTTATCCCTCAAATAATACCTATTAATTGATTATTTTCTTTATTATTTTTTATTTTAATTTTCATTATTTTTAACATAATAAATTATTATATTTTTAATTTTAATATTAAGTTAAAAAATAACACTAATAAATTTTCTTTAAGTAACTTAACTTGAAAATGATAACTAACTTATTTTCTATTTTTGACCCCTCTACTAACTTATTTAATCTTCCTCTTAATTGATTAAGAACTATAATTGGTTTATTATTCATCCCTTATTCTTTTTGATTAATTCCTAATCGACATTTTTTTTTATGAAATTTTATTTTAAATAAACTTCATTTAGAATTTAAAACTTTACTAGGAAATAATATTCATGCAAGAAGATCAACTTTTATTTTTGTATCGATATTTTTTTTTATTTTATTTAATAATTTTCTAGGATTATTCCCCTATATTTTTACCAGTACAAGTCATCTCACTTTATCACTATCTTTATCTTTACCATTATGACTTAGATTTATATTATATGGATGAATTAATAATACTAATCATATATTCACCCATATAATTCCCCAAGGAACTCCTGGTATTTTAATACCTTTTATAGTTTTAATTGAAACAATTAGAAATATTATTCGCCCAGGAACTTTAGCTGTTCGATTAACAGCTAATATAATTGCAGGACATTTATTAATAACTTTATTGAGTGGGACAGGCTCTAATTTTCCATCTTATCTTATTATTATCTTAGTTCTTATTCAAATTCTTTTACTAATTTTAGAATCAGCAGTTGCAGTAATTCAATCTTATGTTATTGCAATTTTAAGAACTCTTTATTCTAGTGAAGTAAATTAATGAAAATAAATTATAATCATCCATTTCATTTAGTAGATTATAGACCTTGACCTTTAACAGGGGCTATTGGGGTTATAACCTTAGTTACAGGAATAATTAAATGATTTCACAATTTTAATATAAGCTTATTAATTTTAGGTTATATTATCACTCTTTTAACTATATATCAATGATGACGAGATATTTGTCGAGAAGGAACTTTTCAAGGTAAACACACTATTTTAGTTACTAAAGGACTACGTTGAGGAATAATTCTCTTTATTATCTCAGAAATTTTTTTTTTTTTATCCTTTTTTTGAGCTTTTTTTCATAGAAGTCTTTCCCCTAATATTGAAATTGGATCCATATGACCTCCTTCAAGTATTATCCCATTTAACCCCTTTCAAATTCCCCTACTTAATACTATCATTTTAATTACTTCAGGGGTTACTGTTACATGAGCTCATCATGCTTTAATAGAAAATAATTTTTCCCAAGCAACTCAAGGATTATTATTAACAGTAATTTTAGGTATTTATTTCACAATTCTTCAAGCATATGAATATTTTGAAGCACCCTTTACTATTGCTGATAGAATTTATGGGTCAACATTTTTTATAGCTACTGGATTTCATGGTCTTCATGTAATTATTGGGACTATTTTTCTTCTTACTTGTTTAATTCGTCACCTTAAAACCCATTTCTCAAGAAATCATCATTTTGGATTTGAAGCTGCAGCTTGATATTGACATTTTGTAGATGTAGTTTGATTATTCCTTTATATCTCTATTTATTGATGAGGTAATTAATTATTTATATAATATAAATAGTATATTTGACTTCCAATCAAAAAGTTTAATAATTACTTTAATATAAATAATTATTTCAATTTTATACTTAACTATTTTAATTATGATTATTTCTAATATTATAATATTTTTATCTATTATCTTATCAAAAAAATCATTCATTGATCGAGAAAAATGTTCCCCCTTTGAATGTGGGTTTGACCCTAAATCTTCCGCTCGAATTCCTTTTTCATTACATTTTTTTTTAATTACTGTAATTTTTTTAATTTTTGATGTAGAAATTGCATTAATTTTCCCAATTATTCCTTTATTTAAAGTAGTAAATTTCTATATTTGATATATCTCTTGCTTTTTTTTTATAATAATTTTATTATTAGGATTATATCATGAATGAAATCAAAATATACTTAATTGAACTAATTAAATATAGTTACATAGGATTTTAGTTTATTTTAAAACATTTGATTTGCATTCAAAAAATATTGAAATTCAATATATCTTAAAATAAGAAGCAATTTGCATTTAATTTCGACTTAAAAGATAGGGATATTTCCCCTTATTTATTAAATTAATTGAAACCAAAGCAGAGGTATATCACTGTTAATGATATTATTGAATAATAATTCCAATTAATTTTGAAATATCTTATAATTAAGCTGCTAACTTAATTGTTAGTGGTTAATCCCATTAATATTTCTTCTTTTTTATGTTTATATAGTTTAAAAAAAACCTTACATTTTCATTGTAATAATAAAATTCTCTTTTTTTTATAAATATTTAAAGATTTAATTAATCTCCTTAATATCTTCAATATTATGCTCTATATATAAGCTATTTAAATAAATTATTAAAATTATTATAATAAATAATATTCATAAAATAAATCTAAATAAATAAATTTTAAAATTATTTATTTGAAAAATAGTATATACTCTAGAATATTTTCTTATAATATTATACATACCTTGCCCTCTATAAATTTCTGTTCACCCTATATCAATATTTTTTAATAAATTTTGTCTTATTTTTAAATAAAAATGAGTTAATCCATAAGTTGATAAATTTGGTATAAATCATATAATACATAAAAAATTTCTTAATTTATAAGTAAAAATAAATTTATTTACAGAATAAACTTGCATTTTTCTCACTAAATATCCTAAATAAACCCCAATTAATCTAACGTATATAACTATTATTTTTATATTTAAAGGCATATAAATTATATAAGGGTCATAAAAAATTATTCATCTTAGGCAAGATCCTCTTACTACTCTTATAAATAATAAAATAAATATTCTTTTTAATATGATATAATCTTCCTCAAATAAATTATAAATAGAAATTAAATTATAATCATTAATTATTAAATATATTACTAAACGAATAGTATAAAATATTGTTAACCCAGTAGAAATATAATATAAAAAATAAATAAATATATTTAATCTTCTCATAGAAACTAACTCTAAAAGTAAATCTTTTGAATAAAATCCAGCTAAAAAAGGAATCCCACATAATGCTAAATTTGAAATATTTATACATAATGCAGTTATAGGAATAAATCCCCCAATTCCCCCTATAAATCGAATATCTTGTATATCTCTTATTATATGAATAATAACTCCTGCACATATAAATAATAATGCCTTAAATATAGCATGAGTTAATAAATGAAAAAAAGCTAAATCTGGTATTCCTATTCTTAAAATTCTTATTATTAAACCTAATTGTCTAAGAGTAGATAAAGCAATAATTTTTTTTAAATCAAATTCATAATTAGCAGAAACCCCAGCTATAAATATTGTTAACCCTGATAATAATAATAAAATTTTAAAAAATAATATATTTTCTAATAATAAATTAAATCGAATTAATAAATATACCCCAGCAGTCACTAAAGTAGATGAATGAACTAAAGCAGAAACAGGAGTAGGAGCTGCTATAGCGGCCGGAAGTCAAGATCTAAAAGGAATTTGAGCTCTTTTTGTTATAGCTGCTACAATAATTATTACCCCAATAATTATTATTTCATAATCATTTTTTATAAATTCTAAATAAAAAATATAATTTCAACTCCCATAATTTAATATTCAAGAAATTACTATTAAAATAAAAACATCCCCAATCCGATTAGATAAGGCAGTTAATATCCCCGCATTATAACTCTTAAAATTTTGATAATAAATTACTAAACAATAAGATACCAATCCTAACCCATCCCAACCTAATAAAATTCTAATAATATTAGGTCTAATAATTAATAAAATTATTGAAAAAACAAATAATAATACTAAAATAATAAATCGACTTAAATTTAACTCAGATCTTATATAACTATTTCTATAATAAATTACAACAGAAGAAATTAATATTACAAATATTATAAATAATAAAGATATTCAATCTAATAAAATTGATATGACAATTCTAATAGAATTAAAAGAAATTAATTCCCACTCCAAAAACACTACTATATTATTTATAATAAAATATATCATTATTATAAATATTAATATTCTCATTATAAATAAAAAAAAAAATCTAATAAAACAAATTGAATAATTCTTATTAATAATTTAAAATGATATTTCTCATATTTTTGACACCACAAATCAATATTTTATTTAAATTATTTAAATATAATCATATTATTACATAATCAATTTTTATAATTAATAAATTTAAAGGAAGTCAATGTAATATTAATAATAAATATTCCCGAGATACCCCTATATAAAATCTATAAATCCCTACATAATATTTTCCATGTTGAGTATAAGAATATAAATATAATCTATAACCAGCTCTAAAAAAAGAAATTAATATTAATATAATCATACAAACCCAAGACCATCCCACCAATCTATTTAATAATCTAATTTCTCCTATTAAATTTAAAGAGGGGGGAGCTGCTATATTTGAAGATAATAATAAAAATCATCATAATCTTATAGAAGGTATAAAATTTATTATTCCCTTATTAATATATAAACTTCGTCTATGTAAACGCTCATAATTAATATTAGCTAAACAAAATATACCAGAAGAGCATAATCCATGACCAATTATTAAAATATAAGATCCTAAATAACCTCAATAATTTATTGTTATAATTCCGCTAATTACAATTCTTATATGAGCAACAGAAGAATAAGCAATTAAAGATTTTATATCTACCTGACTAAAACATTTTAAACTAATATAAAATCCCCCAACTAATCTAATCACCACTCAAATAAAATTTAAATTTGACCCTAATTTTTCAATTAAAATAAAAATTCGTATTAATCCATATCCCCCTAACTTTAATATAATCCCCGCTAAAATTATCGATCCTGAAACTGGGGCTTCAACATGAGCTTTCGGCAATCATAAATGAACAAAATATATAGGCATTTTAACTAAAAAAGCTATAATTAAACAAAAATATAATAAATATAAATCTAAACTTATAAATTTTAAAATATAAATAATAATATTATCCATCTCATTAAAAATATATAAAATTCCCATTAATAAAGGTAAAGATGCAAATAAAGTATAAAATAATAAATATATCCCTGCTTGAATGCGTTCAGGTTGATATCCTCATCCAATAATTAACAATAAAGTTGGAATTAATCTTCCCTCAAAAAATAAATAAAATATAAATAAATTTATAACAGAAAAAGTTAAAAACAATATTAATAATAAAAAAATTAAATTAAATATAAAAAATTCAACATAATAATTTTCTTTAAATAAATTTTCTCTAGCTATTATTATTAAAATACAAATTCAAATTCTTAATATAACTAACCCAAAAGATATAATATCACATGAATATATATAACTCAAATTACAAAAATGCTCAACTAACACTGTAATATTCATAAATAAAAATATCAACAATATTAATATTATTTGAACCATTCAAAATATATTTTTTTTTAAACATAAAGGTATTATAAAAATTATCATAAATAAAAATTTTATCATTATAATAAATTAAATCTTTGAAAATAATCATTTCCATGAGTACGAATTATTGAAACTAAAATAGACAATCCTAAAGCTCCTTCACATACAGAAAAAGTTAAAAACAATATTAATAAATATATATTATTTTCAATATAATTTAAATAAATTAATAAAAAAAAAAAAATTCTTAATACAATAAATTCCAATCTTAATAAAACAATTAATAAATGTTTTCGTTTTGATACAAAAATTAAATTCCCAATAATATATATAACTAAAATAAATAATCATCTATGTATAACTATCATTAGTTTTTATAGTTTAATTAAAACATTGGTCTTGTAAACCAAAATTAAGATTTTTCTTTAAAAACTTCAAAGAAAAAGAAATTTCTTTATCTGTAATCTCCAAAATTACTATTTTTATAAACTATTCTTTGATATTATTAAAATATTTTTAATTACAATAATAATATTTTTATCTTTTATTATATTTTTTATTAATCATCCTTTAGCTATGGGATTAATAATTTTAATTCAAACACTTTTCATTTGTTTATTAACAGGAATATTAATTAGAACTTATTGATTTTCCTATATTCTTTTTCTTACATTTTTAGGGGGATTATTAGTTTTATTTATTTATGTTACTAGAATTGCTTCTAATGAAATATTCAAATTTAATATAAATTTTAAATTTATTATATCTTTTATTATATTTTTTAGTTTAATCTTATATTTTTCATATAATAATTTTATTATTTTTAATAATTTAGAAATAAATAATTTTTATAACATATTTATATTTTTTAATAATGAAAATATAATTAATTTATCAAAATTATATAACAACCAAACCTTTTTATTAATTTTAATATTAATTATTTATTTATTTATTACTTTAATTGCAGTAATTAAAATTACAAATATTTTTTATGGTCCTTTACGTGCAACTAATTAATACTTACCAATGATAAATCAATTTACTCCTATTCGAAAAACTCACCCAGTCTTAAAAATTATCAATAGATCTTTAATTGACTTACCTACCCCCTCTAATATCTCCACTTTATGAAATTTTGGATCTCTTTTAGCTTTATGTTTAATTATTCAAGTTGTTACAGGATTATTTTTAACCATATATTATACAGCTAATGTTGAATTAGCTTTTTATAGTGTAAATTATATTTGCCGAAATGTTAATTATGGATGATTAATTCGAACCTTACATGCTAATGGAGCTTCTTTTTTTTTTATTTGTGTTTATATTCATATTGGACGAGGAATTTATTATGAATCCTTCAATTTAAAATATACATGAATAGTTGGAGTAATTATCCTTTTTTTATTAATAGCAACAGCTTTTATAGGTTATGTTTTACCTTGAGGACAAATATCTTTTTGAGGGGCAACAGTTATTACTAACCTTTTATCAGCTATTCCTTATATTGGAACTACTTTAGTAACTTGAATTTGAGGTGGATTTGCTGTTGATAATGCAACTTTAACTCGATTTTATACTTTCCATTTTTTACTCCCATTTATTATTATAATAATAACAATAATTCACTTATTATTTTTACATATAACAGGATCAAATAATCCCTTAGGTATTAATAGTAATTTAGATAAAATCCCTTTTCACCCTTTTTTTACCTTTAAAGATTTAATTGGATTTTCAATTATATTACTTATTTTAATTATACTTACACTTGTAAGTCCTAATTTACTAGGAGATCCTGATAATTTTATCCCAGCTAACCCATTAGTAACTCCTGAACATATTCAACCAGAATGATATTTTCTTTTTGCATATGCAATTTTACGATCAATCCCTAATAAATTGGGAGGAGTAATTGCTTTAGTATTATCTATTTTAATCTTAATTATTTTACCATTCACATTTAATAAAAAAATTCAAGGAATTCAATTTTATCCTATTAACCAAATTATATTTTGATCTTTACTCACAATCATTATCTTATTAACATGAATTGGAGCCCGTCCAGTCGAAATCCCTTATATTATTACAGGTCAAATTTTAACTATCTTATATTTTTCTTATTTTATCTTAAATCCCATTATAAATAAAATATGAGATAATTTAATTTTTAATTAAAATTACTTAATTAATGAGCTTGTTATATAAGCATTTGTTTTGAAAACTTAAGAAAGAATATAATTCTATTAATTTTTATACTAAAAATAATCAAATTATATTAAAAAAATTTTTAAACCTAAAAAAAATAATAAAAAATTCAATGAGATAGGTAAATAACTTTTTCAAGCTAAATACATTAATTTATCATACCGATATCGTGGAAGAGTCCCTCGAACCCAAACAAATAAAAAAGAAACTATTCTTAATTTCAAATAAAAAATTAATCTTATATTAAACCCCCCTAAATAAACTAAAACAAATATTATTCTTATAAATAAAATTCTTGAATATTCTGCTAAAAAAATTAAAGCAAATCCACCTCTTCTATACTCAATATTAAATCCAGAAACTAATTCTCTTTCTCCCTCTGCAAAATCAAAAGGAGTTCGATTAGTCTCCGCTATTATAGAAGAAATTAAACAAAGTCCTAAAGGAAACATTAAAATAACTAATCAAATAAATTCTTGATAAACTCTAAATATTATTAAATCAAACCCTATAATTATAATAATTCTAGATATTAAAATTAAAGCTAATCTCACCTCATAAGAAATAGTTTGGGCCACAGCTCGCAGCCCCCCTAATAAAGAATAATTAGAATTAGAAGCTCACCCTGCAATTATTACTGTATACACCCCTAATCTAGTACAACACAAAAAAAATAAAACCCCTAAATTAAATCTAATTATATTAAAATAATAAGGAATTACCATTCAAATTAATAAAGACAAAATAAATCTTATAATAGGAGAAAAATAATAAGATATATAATTCGAAGAAATTGGATAAGTTTGTTCTTTTGTAAATAATTTAATAGCATCTGAAAAAGGTTGTAAAATCCCCATTATTCCAACCTTATTAGGTCCTTTTCGAATTTGAATATAACCTAATAATTTTCGCTCTAACAATGTGAGAAAAGCAACCCCAATTAAAACCCCTAAAATTAAAATAATAGCCCCTATAAACACTAATAATATATCAATTATTATCATATACTATCTATATAACCTAACTTTATATATTAATGATTTCTAAAACCATCACATTTTTCTGCCAAAATAGTTTTAATTTAATAATTTTTACTTTATAATTTATAATAATTTTAATAATATTCTCAATTTTAAATTTAATTTTAATATTTGATCCTTTCGTACTAAAATATTTTATTTTTCTAAAGATAGAAACCAACCTGGCTTACACCGGTTTGAACTCAGATCATGTAAGATTTTAATGATCGAACAGATCAAAATTTTAAACTTTTGCATTTAAATTTTATCTTAATCCAACATCGAGGTCGCAAACTCTTTTTTCTATTCGTACTAGAAAAAAAAATTACGCTGTTATCCCTAAGGTAATTTTTTCTTATAATCAAAAATTTCTGGATCATATATTCACTTATTTATGTTTAAATATTAAAAAAAGTTTTATTTATTTTTCTATCACCCCAATAAAATAAATAAATTAATTTTAATTATTCAATACCTAAATAACTTAAATTATTTTTATTTATAAAACTCTATAGGGTCTTCTCGTCTTTTAAACTTATTTTAGCTTTTTAACTAAAAAATTAAATTTTATTTATAATTAAGAGACAGTCTATATTTCATCCAATCTTTCATACAAGTCTTCAATTAAAAGACTAATGATTATGCTACCTTTGTACAGTCAAAATACTGCAGCCCTTTAATATTATATCAGTGGGCAGATTAGACTTTAAATTATTTTTCAAAAAGACATGTTTTTGATAAACAAGTGAATATAAATTTTTGCCGAATTCCTTTTAATTATTTTTCTATCCATTAATTTAACCCAAATTAATAATCTTTAACAATATACTAATTTTATCATTATTTTTAATTTTAATATTATTAAAAATTATTTTTTTTTAAAAATTTAAATTAAAATAAAATTTTCATATTAAATAAAATTATTTATAATAAATTATAATTTATTAACAATTTAAATTCTAAAAATTTTATATGTATATAAATCTTAATATTAATTTTCTTTTATTATAAAAATTTATTTTAAAGCTTATCCCTTAAAATATTAATTTTTAATTAAAAAAAACTAATTAATTAGTTTTTTTTTAATTAAAAATAAAATTAAATTTTTTTCTAAAAAAACTAGATATCTTTAAAAACGATTAACATCTCATTTCAAATTAATTATTAAAAATATTTTTTCAACAATAACTTTTTTAATTAATTATCTCTTTTAAATTCGAGAATATTTTAAATATAAATTTTAATTAATAAACTCTGATACACAAGATACAATAAACTAAATTTACTTTTTATCAAATTCATTTTCACCTATTTCACAATTCTTTCTCAATACTATTTTACTATAAATTTTTAAATTTTTTCTCTTAAAAATACTTAAACCCCCATTTAATATTTTTAATTAAAATTATTTTTATTAATTTTCCCAATTATTAATTCACCCCTTTCAAATTAATTGGATTCCAATATCATTTCAATGTAAATGAAATACTTATTCAAGCTCTAATTTGATCTTTCTAGAAACACTTTCCAGTACCTCTACTTTGTTACGACTTATTTCAATTTATTTATGAAAGCGACGGGCAATATGTACATATTTTAATTTTAAATCATTTTATTATATTAAATAAAATTACATTTAAATCCACTTTCAATTATTTTTTTTTTACAAAATAATATTCATTTAAATAAATTTATTGTAATCCATTATATTCTTAATTATAATCTGCATCTTGATCTGATTTAATTTTCTATTTTAAATTTTAAATATTATTTATTATTAAAAAATATTTTTTTAACAACGATATACAAAATAAACAAATTAAGTAAATTTAATCGTGGATTATCAATTATTAAACAGATTCCTCTAAATGAACTAAAATACCGCCAAATTATTTAAATTTCAATAAATAATTATTTACTACTTTAGTATTTTAATTTAAATTTTAATAATAGGGTATCTAATCCTAGTTTTTTATTAAATTTATTAATAACATAACTTAAACATAAAATTTTTTTAAATTAAAATTTCACCTAATAATTTAAAATTTAATTTATTTTTTATTTTGTATTATTTAATAACTAATAAAATTTAATTTAAATTTTGTTTAACCGCAACTGCTGGCACAAAATTAGTTTTTAATTTAAATATTACTAAATCTTAATTTCTTAAATATTTAATATTAATTACTATAAATTTAATTTTTATATTATTAAAATATAAAAAAATTAACACTAAAATTTATATGTAAAATAAATTTATAATAAAATTTATAAACTATAAAAATTTATTTATATGTAAAATAAATAACATAGAATTTTTTTTTTTTTTTTTATATTAAAATATTTATTATAAATTATTAAATTTTAAATATTTACTTTTCTTTTTTTCCCTAATATTAATTTGAAAATTAACAGTTATATTGATTTAAGTAATATTCATTTAAATAAAAATATATTAATATTATTATTAATTAATAGGTAAATTTAATTAATTATTAATAATATTAATATATTAAATTATTTAATATATATATATATATATATATTAAACCATTTCTAATAAATTTTATATATAAATAAAA